ATCCGAGGTATTTCCGTGAGTCCTCAAAATTGGATGACAGAAAAGATTTTTGCCCAAACATTAATTGGTCGTGTATTAGCAGACGATATATATATTGGTCTACGATGCATTGCCACTCGAAATAAAGATATTGGAATTGGACTTGTTAATCTATTCATAACCTTTCGAGCACACCCAATATATATTAGAACCCCTTTTACTTGCAGGAGTACATCTTGGATCTGTCAATTATGTTATGGCCGGAGTCCTACTCATGGTGACCTGGTCGAGTTGGGAGAAGCCGTAGGCATTATTGCGGGTCAATCAATTGGAGAACCGGGGACTCAACTAACATTAAGAACTTTTCATACCGGCGGAGTATTCACAGGTGGTACTGCCGAATATGTACGAGCTCCCTCTAATGGAAAAATAAGATTTGATGAGGATTTGGTTCATCCCACACGTACCCGTCATGGGCATCCTGCTTTTCTATGTTTTATAGACTTGTATGTAACTATTGAGAGTCTAAATATTATACATAATGTGAATATTCCAACAAAAAGTTTGATTTTAGTTCAAAATGATCAATATGTAGAATCAGAACAAGTGATTGCCGAGATTCGTGCCGGAACGTCCACTTTTCATTTTAAAGAGAGGGTTCAAAAACATATTTATTCTGAGTCAGAAGGAGAAATGCACTGGAGCACTGATGGCTATCATGCGCCCGAATATACATATAGTAATGTTCATCTATTACCAAAAACAAGTCATTTATGGATATTAGCAGGAGGTCTATGCAGATCCAAGATAGGGTCTTTTTCACTCCACAAGGATCAAGATCAATTTAATACTAATTCTTTTTCTCTCGAAGAAAGATATATCTTCGATCTCTCACTGACTCATGATCAAGTAAAACATAAATTGTTGGATACTTTTGGTAAAAAAGATAGGAAAATTCTTGACTATTCAAAACCTTATCGAACCAAGGGCCATTGGAATCTCATAGAGCCCTCTACTTATATTCGTCAAGAGAATTCCTTGGCGAAAAAGCGAAGGAATAGATTTGTGATTCCCTTACAATATGATCAAGAACAAGAAAAAAAGCTAATACCCTGTTTTGGTATTTCGATTAAAATACCTATAAATGGTATTTTACGTAGAAATAGTATTCTTGCTTATTTTGATGATCCGCGATACAGAAGAAGCAGTTCGGGAATTACTAAATATGGGATTTACGAAGTAGATTCAATTGTAGAAAAAGAGAATTTGATTGAGTATCGAGGAGCAAAAGAATTTAGTTCGAAATACCAAATGCAAACGAAAGTAGATCGATTTTTTTTCATTCCCGAGGAAGTGCATATCTTACCCGGATCTTCGCCCATAATGGTCCGGAACAATAGTATCATTGGAGTAGATACACGACTTGCTTTAAATATAAATACAAGAAGTCGAGTAGGTGGATTAGTCCGAGTGGAGAAAAAAAAAAAAAGTATGGAACTGAAAATCTTTTCTGGAGATATTCATTTTTCTGGAGAGGTGGATAAAATATCTAGGCACAGTGGCATTTTGATACCACCGGGAATGGGAAAAAAAGATTCTAAAGGATCAAAAAAATTGAAAAATTGGATCTATGTCCAACGCATTACACCTACCAAAAAAAAGTCTTTTGTTTTGGTTCGTCCCGTAGTCACATATGAAATAGCTGATGGAATAAATTTAGCAACACTTTTCTTTCAGGATCTCTTGCAGGAAAAGGATAATGTCCAACTTCGAATTGTCAATTATATACTTTATGGAAATGGCAAGTCAATTCGAGGAATTTCTCACACAAGTATTCAATTAGTTCGGGCTTGCTTAGTATTGACTTGGGACCAAGAAAAAAAGAGTTCTATAGAAGAAGAGGTTCATGCTTCTTTTGTTGAAATAAGGGCAAATGATCTGCTTCGTGATTTCATACGAATTGAGTTAGTAAAGTCCACTATTTCGTATACCGAAAAAAGGTATGATACGCCAGGTTCAGGATTGATTTCCAATAATGAATTAGATCGTATCTATAGAAATCCTTTTGATTCCAAGGCAAAGATTCAATCATTTCCCCAACATAAGGGAACTCTTGGTACGTTGTTGAATCAAAATAAGGAATGCCAATCTTTCATAATTTTGTCATCATCCAATTGCTCTCGAATTGGTCCCTTCAATACTTCGAGATATAATAATGCGACAAAAGGATCGGATCCCATGACTCCAATTAGGAATTTGTTGGGTCCTTTAGGTACTATTGTGCCTAAAATAGTAAATCTTCGTTCATCTTACTATTTAATAACTTATAATCAAGTCTTTTTAAAGAAATATTTTTTACTTGAAAATTTTCAACAGACTTTCCAAGTGCTTCAAGTACTTCCATTTCAATACTGTTTCCTAGATGAAAATAGTAGGATTTATAATCCCGATCCATGCAGTAACATCATTTGGAATTCATTCCATTTTAATTGGTGTTTTCTACACCACGATTCTTGTGAAGAGGCATGGACAATAATTAGCCTTGGACAATTCCTTTTTGAAAATGCATGTTTATTGAAATATGGATCACGCATAAAAAAATCTGGTCAAATTTTCATTGTTCATGTTGACTCTTTAGTTATAAGATCATCTAAGCCCTATTTGGTCACTCCAGGAGCAACTGTCCATGGCCATTATGGAGAAATCTTTTCTGAAGGAGACACATTAATTACATTTATATATGAAAAATCGAGATCTGGTGACATAACGCAAGGTCTTCCAAAAGTGGAACAAATCTTAGAAGTTCGTTCAATTGATTCAATATCGATGAACCTCGAAAGAAGAGTTGAAGGTTGGGACGAACGTATCCGAAGGATTCTCGGGATCCCTTGGGGATTCTTGATTGGAGCTGAATTAACCATAGCCCAAAGTCGTATCTCTTTGGTTAATAAGATCCAAAAGGTTTATCGATCCCAAGGGGTACAGATCCATAATAGACATATAGAGATTATTGTACGTCAAGTAACATCAAGAGTTTTGGTTTCAGAAGATGGAATGTCTAATGTTTTTTTACCTGGGGAATTTATTGGATTGTTGCGAGCAGAGCGAGCAGGGCGCGTTTTGGACGAAGCGATCTGTTATCGGTCAATCTTATTGGGAATAACGAAGTCATCTCTGAATACTCAAAGTTTCATATCCGAAGCGAGTTTTCAAGAAACTGCTCGAGTTTTAGCAAAAGCTGCTCTACGAGGTCGTATTGATTGGTTGAAAGGCCTGAAAGAGAACGTTGTTCTGGGGGGGATTATACCGGTTGGTACCGGATTCAACAAATTAGTACATCGTTCAAAGCAAGACAAAAACATTCATTTGAAAATGAAAAGGAAGGATCTATTCGAGTTGGAAATGAGAGATATTTTGTTATACCATAGAGAATTATTTTGTTCTTGTGCACCAAACACTTTCCATGAGACATCAGACCAATCATTTACGTAATGTAATTTACTAATTCTTAACAAGAGGTTTATTCTTTTTACTTTAACTCTCCGGTCCAATTATGTATTTCGTAATCAATTAAATAAAAAATAAAGAATGAAATTCATGGTTTGGGTCGTAGATCAATGGTCAATCCTGGTAGAAGGTTCCGTCGGAACAATTATTTATTTCATAGGGTACTGAATCTCTTTGAAAAAAAAAAAAGAAAAAGAGAAAGTGTGGGAAAATGGGAAGACAATATTGGAACATCAATTTGGAAGAAATGATGGAAGCAGGAGTTCATTTTGGTCATGGTACTAATAAATGGAATCCTAGAATGGCTCCTTACATCTCTGCAAAGCGTAAGGGTATTCATATTACAAATCTTACTATAACTGCTCGTTTTTTATCAGAAGCTTGCGATTTAGTTTTTGATGCAGCAAGTAGGGGAAAAAAATTCTTAATCGTTGGCACCAAAAAGAAAGCAGCGGATTTAGTAGCATCAGCAGCAATAAGGGCTCGATGTCATTATGTTAATAAAAAATGGCTTGGTGGTATGTTAACGAATTGGTATACTACAGAAACAAGACTTCAGAAGTTCAGGGACTTAAGAACAGAAAAAAAGATGGGGAAATTCAATCGTCTCCCCAAAGGAGATGCAGCAATGTTGAAGAGAAAGTTATCTACCTTGCAAGCATATCTGGGTGGGATCAAATATATGACGGGATTGCCCGATATTGTAATTATCGTTGATCAGCAAGAAGAATATACGGTTCTTCGAGAATGTTCCATTTTGGGTATTCCGACGATTTGTTTAATTGATACAAATTGTGACCCAGATCTTGCAGATATTTCTATTCCGGCCAACGATGATGCTATAGCTTCGATTCGATTGATTCTTACCAAATTAGTATCTGCAATTTGTGAGGGCCGTTCCAGTTATATAAAAAATGGTTGATTATCTTATCATTACTCTTATCATTAAGAAGAATAAAGAAGAAGATTAGTTTGTTTTTGGTGAACTCTCTTTGATTGTTACTCTTTTGGTTTGCATCTTTTGGATTTTGAACTATGTTTTGACTATCAAATAATATTGAAAAGAGAAAATGATTGGTATTTTTTTTTTTATGTGATTTCTCAGTATCCGAAATATACGATATATATGAATTGAGAAAGAAATGGTTGAATCAAAATAATTACTTTTTTGAAGTTTGATTTCTGTTAGAGGACAATATGAATGTTATACCATGTTCCATTAAAACACTCAAAGGGTTATATGATATATCAGGTGTAGAAGTAGGCCAACATTTATATTGGCAAATAGGAGGTTTACAAATTCATGCCCAAGTACTTATTACTTCTTGGGTTGTAATTGCTATCTTATTAGGTTCAGTCATCATAGCTGTTCGGAATCCACAAACCATTCCGACCGACGGTCAGAATTTCTTCGAATATGTCCTTGAATTTATTCAAGACTTGAGCAAAACTCAGATTGGAGAGGAGTATGGTCCTTGGGTTCCTTTTATAGGAACGATGTTCCTATTTATTTTTGTTTCTAACTGGTCAGGCGCTCTTTTACCTTGGAAAATCATAAAGTTACCTCATGGAGAGTTAGCTGCACCCACGAATGATATAAATACTACTGTTGCTTTAGCTTTACCCACGTCAGTGGCATATTTCTATGCGGGTCTTAGTAAAAAAGGATTGGGATATTTCGGGAAATACATTCAACCAACTCCAATACTTTTACCAATTAATATTCTAGAAGATTTCACCAAACCTTTATCTCTTAGTTTTCGACTTTTTGGGAATATATTGGCTGATGAATTAGTGGTTGTTGTTCTTGTTTCTTTAGTGCCTTCAGTAGTTCCTATACCTGTCATGTTTCTTGGATTATTTACAAGCGGTATTCAAGCTCTTATTTTTGCAACTTTGGCTGCGGCTTATATAGGTGAATCCATGGAGGGTCATCATTGACTAACTTTTAAAATAGTCTAGTCTTTTTTGAAGCTTATCCCAAATAAAGCAATGCGGGGGGTTCAATATAATCCACTGAGTTGTAGAATAAAATGCAAAAAGCTACATTTATATATATATCAAGAAAGAAAGAAGGGTTGGGGATCTTGCTACATATATGTAATGCTTATGAGTATCAATCTTTGTGTATGTTTCGAATAATGGTTCCAGAATACGATTGAATAGAATAAAAAGTGCAGGTGATTTACGTTATGGAAGAATAAAAGTATATGCTATTTACTAGTTATATAGTAATGACCCCTATCTCTTTTTTTCTAGTCCACTGCATTTATATGGATTCTCATATTAGTCCTTTTTCTATTTTGTCTGTGATTGTGAATTGAATGAAAGAGAAAGAATATAATAGTTTATAAACAAGGAAATGCAATTACTAAAACTATATACATATCTATTTACATAAGGTCATAAGGTAGAAAGGAAAAATGAGATCTCGAAGTAGTTCTGACAATTCAGTAATATTCTGAATTCCATTTTGAACTTTTAGTTACTTCGACCTGAGAAGTATAAAAAGAAGTAGATTAAGTACTAATTCATTGGTTGGTTGTATCATTAATCATTTCTTTTTTTGGTGCGAGGAACTTACCATGAATCCACTTATTTCTGCTGCTTCCGTTATTGCTGCTGGATTGGCTGTAGGGCTTGCTTCTATCGGACCTGGGGTTGGTCAAGGAACTGCTGCGGGCCAAGCCGTAGAAGGTATTGCGAGACAACCAGAAGCAGAGGGTAAAATACGAGGTACTTTATTGCTGAGTCTGGCTTTTATGGAAGCTTTAACCATTTATGGACTGGTCGTGGCATTAGCTCTTTTATTTGCAAATCCTTTTGTTTAATGTTTAAGTAGAATAAAAACATAACCATAACTAATAAATTTGAGAATTCTCAAATTCCATTAAGATTAAGAATAATAAGCGGAGTGATACAAAAAGAACTCTGTTCTTTGTTAGTCCTATCTAATACAAAAAGAACTCTGTTCTTTGTTAGTCCTATCTATAAAGGGAGAGCATATGAAAAATATAACCGATTCTTTTGTTTCCGTGGGGCACTGGTCATCCGCTGGGAGTTTCGAGTTTAATACCGATATTTTAGCAACAAATCCAATAAATCTAAGCGTAGTGCTGGGTGTATTGATTTTTTTTGGAAAGGGAGTGTGTGCGAGTTGTGTATTTCAAGAATAGGTTGGATTTAACCGGCTGCACTTTCTTTATATTATTTTTTATAGCATAAATAGGAACAAAGGGTGCACAATCTCGACGAATTACTTCGGAATTGGATTTCATTCAGAAATCCTATGTAAGAACCATAGCATTTCGTAACTAATTGGTAAATGAACTTTGATTCTCTTCTCTATCAACCAATAATGTTGAGATCTTTTACATGGTTAAAGATAAATTGTTTGAAGTCCAGGCACAGCATAACATGGTACTCTTTCTACCGCTACGTTAGTACCAAAAAGGTTTAAAAATGATAAAAAGAAAAAAGGAAGAATTGGGAATTTATCCGATGTAGAACACTCATATGGATAAAATTCTTTGAACCATTAACTGGGAAGATGGATCCCCCTTTTTTGTCCACTGCCGAATCGACGACCTATGTATTGTATTTGTATAAAAAAGATAATTTTTTGGATGAAAAAAATATAAAAATCATTCTAATAATAATGAGAATGAAGTTCATAATTCTATTCTATTAGAATCTTTTTTTTTTTTTCTTATTTTTGTTTTTGGAAATAAGCTGTAAATAAAGAACAAATAAAGAAACAACTTTGCTGACAATTTTTTATTTTTTGTCTGGTCTAAAGAGTCCTCCTAGAGATTCTGATGTTAGATCAGTTTCGATATCTTTGAATACGAACGAACAGAAAAGAGAGGATAGGCTCAAAAATATGGGAATGCCCATCAATCAAAGAAAAGAAACGATTGAGCGTGAGAGCCAAATGAATCGAAAGATTCATGTTTGGTTCGGGAAGAGATATGATAGTTGTGAAATGAATGGAAAGATAATCTACTTTCATTA